GCTAGCGTAGCTTAACTAAAGCATAACACTGAAGATGTTAAGACGGACCCTAGTAAGGTCCCGTGAGCACAAAGGCTTGGTCCTGACTTTACTGTCAACTTTGGCTGAATTTACACATGCAAGTCTCCGCCCCCCTGTGAGAATGCCCACAGTTTTCTGCCCGAAAACAAGGAGCTGGTATCAGGCACACCCCCGCAGCCCATGACACCTTGCTTAGCCACACCCTCAAGGGAGTTCAGCAGTGATAGACATTAAGCCATAAGTGAAAACTTGACTTAGTTAAAGCCAAGAGAGCCGGTAAAACTCGTGCCAGCCACCGCGGTTATACGAGCGGCTCAAGCTGACAGACATCGGCGTAAAGAGTGGTTAGGAAGACCTTAAATTAAAGCCGAATGCCCTCAGAACTGTTATACGTACCCGAGAGCAAGAAGCCCCACTACGAAAGTGGCTTTATATTCCCGACCCCACGAGAGCTGCGAAACAAACTGGGATTAGATACCCCACTATGCCCAACCCTAAACCTTGATAGTCCCTTACATCCACTATCCGCCCGGGTACTACGAGCACTAGCTTAAAACCCAAAGGACTTGGCGGTGCTTTAGATCCACCTAGAGGAGCCTGTTCTAGAACCGATAACCCCCGTTAAACCTCACCCTCTCTTGTCCTTCCCGTCTATATACCGCCGTCGTCAGCTTACCCTATGAAGGGATTACAGTAAGCAAAACTAACATAACTCAAAACGCCAGGTCGAGGTGTAGCATATGAGAGGGGAAGAAATGGGCTACATTCCCTACCATAGGAAATACGAACAATGTAATGAAATGCACATTAGAAGGAGGATTTAGCAGTAAGCAGAAAATAGAGTGTTCCGCTGAAATCGGCCCTGAAGCGCGCACACACCGCCCGTCACTCTCCCCAAGCCAACAACATCCTATAAGTAATATATTTTACCGGTAAAGGGGAGGCAAGTCGTAACATGGTAAGTGTACCGGAAGGTGCACTTGGAAAAATCAGAGTGTAGCTAAGCTAGAAAAGCATCTCCCTTACACTGAGAAGTCCCCCGTGCAAACCGGGTCGCCCTGACGCCCAACAGCTAGCCCCCCCCATAAACCCCAAACCTACCCTATTTATACCCCCAAATACACCACCCTACTGATAACAAACCATTTTTCCACCTAAGTACGGGCGACGAAAAAGGACCGAAGAGCGACAGAGAAAGTACCGTAAGGGAAAGCTGAAAGAGTAATGAAACAATTCAGTAAAGCACTAAAAAGCAGAGATGGGCCCTCGTACCTTTTGCATCATGATTTAGCCAGAAAACCTCAAGCAAAAAGCACTATAGTTTGTTACCCCGAAACTAAGCGAGCTACTCCAAGGCAGTCTAATTTATAGGACCACCCCGTCTCTGTGGCAAAAGAGTGGGAAGAACTTCGAGTAGAGGTGATAGACCTACCGAGCCTAGTTATAGCTGGTTGCCTGCGAACTGAATAAAAGTTCAGCCCTTTAAATTCTTCATTCCACTTGGTCTAAGACCTTCCCACCGAACAAAAGAAATTAAAGGAGTTAGTCAAAGGGGGTACAGCCCCTTTGAAACAAAATACAACTTTCCAAGGAGGGTAAAAATCATAACAACTTAAAGGTTTAATGTTCTAGTGGGCCTAAAAGCAGCCACCTATCCAGAAAGCGTTAAAGCTCGAACATTACCTAATCAGCCTTCTAATAAAGATAATACAATTTCACCCCCCTAAACCTATCAGGCCATTCCATAATTCTATGGAAGTGTTCATGCTAATATGAGTAATAAGAGAAAATTCCTCTCCCCGCACAAGTGTAATTCGGAACGAACCCTTCACCGACCATTAACGGCCCCAAAACAAAGAGGGCCCTAGGCAAAAAATAAACAACTAGAAAAACCCCTAGTTTCTCACCGTTAACCCCACACTGGTGTGCAGACCGGGAAAGACTAAAAGAAAAAGAAGGAACTCGGCAAACACAAGCCTCGCCTGTTTACCAAAAACATCGCCTCTTGAACCCTAGATATAAGAGGTCCCGCCTGCCCTGTGACTATAAGTTTAACGGCCGCGGTATTTTGACCGTGCAAAGGTAGCGCAATCACTTGTCTTTTAAATGAAGACCTGTATGAATGGCATAACGAGGGCTTGACTGTCTCCTTTTTCCAGTCAATAAAATTGATCTCCCCGTGCAGAAGCGGGGATACTAACATAAGACGAGAAGACCCTATGGAGCTTTAGACACCAGAACAGTCCATGTTAAGCATCCCCTAGACAAAGGATAAAACTAATTGGCCCCTGTTCTAATATCTTTGGTTGGGGCGACCGCGGGGAAACAAAAAACCCCCACGTGGACCGGGAGCACACCACCCCTACAACCCAGAGTTACAACTCCAAGTAACAGAACTTCTGACCAATAAGATCCGGCACATAGCCGATCAGCGGACCGAGTTACCCTAGGGATAACAGCGCAATCCTCTTTTAGAGCCCATATCGACAAGAGGGTTTACGACCTCGATGTTGGATCAGGACATCCTAATGGTGCAGCCGCTATTAAGGGTTCGTTTGTTCAACGATTAAAGTCCTACGTGATCTGAGTTCAGACCGGAGTAATCCAGGTCAGTTTCTATCTATGTCACGATCTTTTCCAGTACGAAAGGACCGAAAAGAAGAGGCCCCTGTTCTCAATATGCCTCCCCCTTATCTATTGAAATCAACTAAAATAGATAAAAGGGCGTACCCCCTGGCCATAGAAAATGGCTTGTTAAAGTGGCAGAGCCCGGACATTGCAAAAGACCTAAGCCCTTTCCACGGAGGTTCAAACCCTCCCTTTAACTATGCTTTCAACACTAGTCACCTCCATCCTCAACCCCCTCGTCCTTATCATCTTTGTTCTTTTAGCCGTTGCCCTTCTTACCCTCGTCGAACGAAAAGTTCTCGGCTACATACAACTACGAAAAGGCCCAAACGTTGTAGGCCCCTACGGCCTTCTCCAACCAATTGCAGACGGCCTAAAACTTTTTTTAAAAGAACCCGTTCGACCCTCCACCTCCTCCCCCATCCTTTTTCTTCTGACCCCTATGCTAGCCCTCACTCTGGCACTTACCCTATGAACGCCCATGCCCCTTCCCTTCCCTATAGCAGACCTCAACCTTGGTATCCTTTTTCTCCTGGCCCTCTCTAGCCTCGCAGTCTATTCTATTCTCGGCTCAGGATGAGCCTCCAATTCAAAATACGCCTTAATCGGGGCCCTCCGAGCCGTCGCACAAACAATCTCCTACGAAGTCAGCCTAGGACTAATTCTTCTAAATGCTATTATTTTTACTGGGGGCTTTACCCTACAAACATTTAGCGTCGCCCAAGAAAGTGTGTGACTCATTCTCCCCGCCTGACCGCTAGCCGCTATATGGTACATTTCCACCCTTGCAGAAACAAACCGAGCCCCTTTTGATCTTACAGAAGGTGAGTCCGAACTAGTCTCTGGCTTCAACGTAGAATATGCAGGGGGCCCTTTCGCCCTCTTTTTCCTCGCTGAATACGCCAATATTCTTCTGATAAATACTCTCTCTGCAACCCTGTTTCTAGGCGCCTCCGTCTTACACATAGCCCCTGAAATCACAACAACAAACCTTATAGTAAAAGCCACTCTTCTCTCCGTCCTCTTCCTATGAGTTCGTGCCTCCTACCCCCGATTTCGTTATGACCAACTCATACACCTAATCTGAAAAAATTTCTTACCCCTAACCCTTGCCCTGGTTATTTGACACCTCTCCCTTCCAATTGCGCTAGTAGGGCTGCCCCCGCAGCTATAGACCGGAGCTGTGCCTGAAATAAAGGGCCACTTTGATAGAGTGAATCATGAGGGTTAAATTCCCTCCAGCTCCTTAGAAAGAAGGGGCTCGAACCCTACCTGAAGAGATCAAAACTCTTAGTGCTTCCACTACACCACTTCCTAGTAAAGTCAGCTAAATAAGCTTTTGGGCCCATACCCCAAACATGTTGGTTAAACTCCTTCCTTCACTAATGAATCCTTACATCTTAGCCATTCTTCTCTTTGGCTTAGGCCTTGGCACCACTATTACATTTGCTAGCTCCCACTGACTACTCGCCTGAATAGGCCTTGAAATAAATACACTAGCCATTATTCCCCTAATAGCCCAACACCACCACCCCCGCGCAATCGAAGCTACAACTAAATATTTTTTAACTCAAGCTGCTGCTGCAGCCACCCTCCTATTTGCGAGCGTCACTAACGCTTGACTAACAGGCCAATGAGAAATTCAACAAATTACGCACCCCCTCCCGAGCACTATAATTTCCCTTGCTCTTGCCCTAAAAATTGGCCTAGCCCCTCTTCATGCTTGACTCCCCGAAGTTTTACAGGGGCTGGATCTTACCACAGGCTTAATCCTTTCAACCTGACAAAAACTTGCCCCCTTTGCCCTAATTCTTCAGATTCAACCCTCAAACTCAACACTCCTTGTTATCTTAGGCCTTACTTCCGCCCTTGTTGGGGGCTGGGGCGGGTTAAACCAGACACAACTCCGTAAGATTCTTGCATACTCGTCAATCGCTCATCTGGGTTGAATAATTCTTGTACTACAATTTTCCCCTTCCCTTACACTCCTCACCCTTCTAACCTACTTCGTTATAACATTCTCAACATTCCTCGTATTTAAACTCAACAAAGCTACAAACATTAATACCCTTGCCACATCCTGAACGAAAGCCCCCGCCCTAACAGCTCTTGCACCCCTCATTCTCCTTTCCCTGGGGGGCCTCCCCCCTCTTACGGGCTTTATACCAAAGTGACTCATCCTGCAAGAACTGACTAAACAAGGGCTCGCCCTCACCGCAACCCTCGCAGCCCTTTCAGCCCTTCTTAGCCTATACTTTTATCTCCGCCTCTCTTACGCAATATCCCTTACTATTTCCCCTAATAACCTCACAGGCACCACCCCCTGACGTTTCCCTTCCACTCAACTAACATACCCCCTCGCCACTTCAACTGCAATAACAATTTGCCTCCTCCCTCTCACCCCTGCCATCTCGGCCTTATTAACCCCCTAAGGGGCTTAGGATAGTACCCAGACCAAGGGCCTTCAAAGCCCTAAGCGGGAGTGAAAATCTCCCAGCCCCTGCTTAAAACTTGCAGGACACTAACCCACATCTTCTGTATGCAAAACAGACACTTTAATTAAGCTAAAGCCTTACTAGACAGGAAGGCCTCGATCCTACAAACTCTTAGTTAACAGCTAAGCGCTTAAACCAACAAGCATCTGTCTAACCTTTCCCCCGCCCGCCTCTAAAAGGGCGGGGGAAAGCCCCGGCAGGGTCTAACCTACTACTTCGGATTTGCAATCCGACATGTATAACACCTCAAGGCTTGATAAGAAGAGGATTTTAACCTCTGTGCATGGGGCTACAATCCACCGCTTGACACTCAGCCATCTTACCTGTGGCAATCACACGTTGATTCTTCTCAACTAATCACAAAGACATCGGCACCCTTTATCTAGTATTTGGTGCTTGGGCCGGAATAGTAGGAACCGCACTTAGCCTCCTAATTCGGGCAGAATTAAGCCAGCCCGGCGCTCTCCTCGGAGACGACCAGATTTATAATGTAATTGTTACAGCACATGCTTTCGTAATAATTTTCTTTATAGTAATACCAATTATGATCGGAGGCTTTGGAAACTGACTAGTACCCCTTATGATTGGTGCGCCCGACATAGCCTTTCCTCGAATAAACAACATGAGCTTCTGACTCCTTCCCCCCTCATTTCTTCTTCTCCTTGCCTCCTCTGGAGTTGAAGCAGGGGCCGGTACAGGTTGAACTGTCTACCCTCCGCTTTCAGGCAATCTCGCCCACGCAGGACCTTCTGTCGACTTAACTATCTTCTCCCTCCACCTAGCCGGGGTGTCCTCTATTCTTGGTGCAATTAATTTTATTACAACAATTATTAACATAAAACCCCCTGCCATTTCTCAGTATCAAACACCTCTCTTTGTGTGATCTGTCCTAATTACTGCCGTATTGCTTCTACTATCCCTTCCCGTTCTTGCCGCCGGCATCACAATACTTCTTACGGACCGAAACCTCAACACAACCTTCTTTGACCCGGCCGGAGGCGGAGACCCCATCCTTTACCAACATCTGTTCTGATTCTTTGGCCACCCGGAAGTTTATATTCTAATTCTTCCCGGATTTGGTATAATCTCACATATTGTTGCGTATTATGCAGGCAAAAAAGAACCCTTTGGATATATGGGCATGGTCTGAGCCATAATGGCCATTGGCCTCCTGGGGTTTATTGTGTGGGCCCACCACATGTTTACTGTAGGGATGGACGTAGACACACGAGCTTACTTTACTTCCGCCACAATAATTATTGCTATCCCAACCGGAGTAAAAGTCTTCAGCTGACTAGCCACTCTGCATGGAGGTTCAATTAAATGAGAGACCCCCCTCTTATGAGCACTAGGCTTCATTTTCCTGTTTACAGTGGGGGGACTAACCGGAATCGTCCTAGCCAACTCATCCCTAGATATTATGCTTCACGACACATACTATGTTGTTGCCCATTTCCACTATGTTCTCTCAATAGGGGCCGTATTCGCCATCGTTGCTGGCTTCGTCCACTGATTTCCCCTATTCTCAGGGTACACACTGCACAACACCTGAACTAAAATTCACTTCGGGGTTATATTTGCTGGTGTAAACCTTACTTTCTTCCCACAACATTTCCTGGGCCTAGCTGGTATGCCTCGCCGATACTCCGACTACCCAGACGCCTACGCTCTTTGAAACTCAGTCTCTTCAATTGGCTCAATGGTGTCCCTAGTCGCAGTAATTATGTTTCTGTTTATTATTTGAGAAGCATTCGCCGCTAAACGAGAAGTATTGTCAGTGGAACTCACAGCAACAAACGTAGAATGACTTCACGGCTGCCCTCCTCCTTACCACACCTTCGAAGAACCAGCCTTTGTTCAAGTCCAACAGGCTTGATTAGACTACAAAAACCCCGCTGCCACCCCCTCAAACCCTCACTAACGAGAAAGGGAGGAATTGAACCCCCATGTACTGGTTTCAAGCCAGTCACATAACCACTCTGTCACTTTCTTCATAAGACACTAGTAAAGTTGACTATTACATTGCCTTGTCAAGGCAAAATTGCGGGTTAAAACCCCGCGTGTCTTGCAATAATGGCACATCCCTCTCAACTAGGTTTTCAAGATGCAGCTTCCCCTGTAATAGAAGAACTTCTTCACTTCCACGACCACGCCTTAATAATTGTCTTCCTAATTAGCACCCTCGTGCTTTATATTATTGTGGCCATAGTAACAACCAAGCTAACTAACAAGTTTATTCTAGACTCTCAAGAAATCGAAATTATTTGAACCCTCCTCCCAGCTATTATTCTAATTCTTATTGCCCTCCCCTCCTTACGCATTCTCTACCTTATAGACGAGATCAATGACCCACATCTTACAATTAAAGCTATAGGCCACCAATGATACTGAAGTTACGAATATACTGATTATGAAGACCTCGGCTTCGACTCGTATATAATCCCTACACAAGACCTCGCCCCCGGCCAATTTCGTCTTCTGGAGGCAGACCACCGAATAGTAGTTCCAGTTGAATCCCCCATTCGAATCCTAATTTCTGCTGAAGATGTGCTCCACGCCTGAACCGTTCCAAGTCTCGGAGTAAAAATAGACGCCGTCCCAGGCCGCCTAAACCAAACAGCATTCATCGCCTCCCGCCCCGGGGTCTTTTACGGCCAATGCTCTGAAATTTGTGGGGCTAATCACAGCTTTATGCCTATTGTAGTAGAGGTAGTCCCGCTAGAACACTTTGAAAACTGATCATCCTTAATACTTGAAGACGCTTCGCTAAGAAGCTAAATAGGGAATAGCGTTAGCCTTTTAAGCTAAAGACTGGTGACCCCCGCCCACCCCTAGCGAAATGCCACAACTTAATCCCGCGCCTTGATTCGCCATTCTAGTCTTCTCCTGATTAGTTTTTCTAACAATCATCCCCCCAAAAGTCCTAGCACACACTTTCCCAAATGACCCCACCCTTCAAAGCACAGAAAAACCTAAAGCAGAGCCCTGAAACTGACCATGACATTAAGCTTTTTTGACCAATTTATGAGCCCCACATACCTTGGAGTTCCCCTAATTGCTATTGCACTCAGCTTACCCTGAATTCTCTATCCTAAGCCCACCCCCCGTTGACTAAACAATCGCCTCATCACGCTCCAGGGATGGTTTATTAACCGTTTTACCCAACAAATCTTTCAACCCCTGAGCTTAGGGGGCCATAAATGAGCCACTCTTCTCGCCTCCCTTATACTCTTTCTCATTACCTTAAACATACTGGGACTCCTCCCCTATACCTTTACCCCTACAACACAACTCTCCCTTAACATAGCCTTTGCCGTCCCCCTCTGACTTGCAACAGTTATTATTGGTATGCGAAACCAACCCACCCATGCCCTAGGACATCTATTACCAGAAGGCACCCCTACCCTCCTAATTCCTGTCCTAATTATTATCGAAACAATTAGCCTGTTCATCCGCCCCCTTGCACTTGGGGTTCGGTTAACCGCAAATCTCACGGCTGGCCACCTTTTAATTCAGCTCATTGCCACCGCTGCTTTCGTTTTACTTCCCCTTATACCTACAGTGGCGATTCTCACCGCAGTATTGCTATTTCTCCTAACCCTCCTAGAAGTAGCAGTGGCTATGATTCAAGCCTATGTCTTTGTTCTTCTCTTAAGCCTCTACCTACAAGAAAACGTTTAATGGCCCATCAAGTACACGCATATCACATAGTTGACCCCAGCCCATGACCCCTAACAGGCGCAGTAGGCGCCCTTCTCCTAACATCCGGTTTAGCAATCTGAATGCACTTCCATGATATAACCCTATTGGCCCTAGGCCTAATTCTGCTTCTCCTAACTATATATCAATGATGACGAGATATCATCCGAGAAGGAACATTTCAAGGACACCACACCCCTCCTGTTCAAAAAGGCCTCCGGTACGGAATAATCCTCTTTATTACCTCAGAAGTTTTTTTCTTTCTAGGCTTCTTCTGGGCCTTCTATCACGCCAGCCTTGCCCCCACTCCTGAACTAGGCGGCTGTTGGCCCCCTACAGGGATCACCCCTCTGGACCCCTTTGAAGTGCCACTACTCAACACAGCCGTCCTGCTAGCCTCAGGAGTAACAGTTACCTGAGCACACCATAGCATCATAGAAGGCCATCGAAAAGAAGCAATCCAATCCCTCGCCCTAACCATTCTCCTAGGCTTCTATTTTACCTTCCTTCAAGCCATAGAGTACTACGAAGCCCCATTTACAATTGCAGACGGAGTATACGGCTCCACCTTCTTCGTAGCAACTGGCTTCCATGGGCTCCACGTAATTATTGGTTCAACCTTCCTAGCCATCTGCCTTCTACGACAAGTCCTATATCATTTTACATCCGACCACCACTTTGGCTTTGAAGCAGCTGCCTGATACTGACACTTCGTAGACGTTGTTTGACTATTCCTATACATCTCAATTTACTGATGAGGCTCATATCTTTCTAGTATTAAAGCTAGTACACGTGACTTCCAATCACTTAGCCTTGGTTAAACCCCAAGGAAAGATAATGAATTTAATCACAACAATACTTTTTATTTCTATTGCCCTCTCTACTATTCTCGCCATTGTTTCCTTTTGACTCCCCCAAATAACCCCAGACCATGAAAAACTTTCCCCCTATGAGTGTGGCTTCGACCCCCTAGGGTCTGCGCGCCTGCCCTTCTCCCTCCGCTTCTTCCTCGTCGCAATCCTCTTCCTCCTCTTTGACTTAGAAATCGCGCTTCTGCTCCCCCTCCCCTGAGGGGACCAACTCTCCTCCCCCCTCATAACATTTACCTGAGCCTTTACTGTTCTTATCTTATTAACCCTCGGCCTAATTTATGAATGAATTCAAGGCGGCCTAGAATGAGCTGAGTAGGCTGTTAGTTTAAGAAAAACCCTTGATTTCGGCTCAAGAACTTGTGGTTAAAGTCCACAACCGCTTAATGACTCCTACACACTTCGCTTTTTCCTCAACCTTTCTGCTAGGCCTAGCAGGCCTAGCATTCCACCGAACTCACCTTCTTTCCGCCCTCCTCTGTTTAGAAGGAATAATACTCTCTCTCTTTATTGCTCTCTCCATATGAACCCTTCAGCTTAACTCCACTAGCTTTTCAGCCTCCCCCATACTTCTCCTGGCTTTTTCAGCCTGTGAAGCAGGGGCCGGTCTCGCACTACTCGTCGCTACTGCCCGCACCCACGGGACAGACCGACTCCAAAGCCTAAATCTTCTACAATGCTAAAAATCCTCCTCCCCACTATCATGCTTATCCCCACTATTTGGGCTATCCCAGCCAAACACCTCTGGTCCACCGCCCTTTCTTACAGTTTAATTATTTCCTTAATTAGCTTAACCTGACTAAAGTCGTCCGCAGAATCAGGCTGGTCCTTCCTTGGCCCTTACATGGCAACAGACCCCCTCTCCACCCCCCTCCTTGCACTAACCTGCTGGCTCCTCCCTTTAATAATTCTTGCAAGCCAAAATCATACAGCATCTGAACCTTTCTCCCGCCAGCGAACCTACATTACTCTCCTTACATCCCTACAAATTTTTCTCATTATAGCCTTCAGTGCAACCGAAGTAATTATGTTTTATATTATATTTGAAGCCACCCTCATTCCAACCCTAGTAATTATTACTCGCTGAGGAAATCAGACAGAACGACTAAACGCGGGCACTTACTTTCTATTTTATACACTAGCAGGGTCCCTCCCCCTACTCGTCGCCCTCTTACTTCTCCAAAACAGTACTGGAACCCTGTCCCTCCTGACACTACAATATGCCCCTTCCATACAACTTTTCTCTTTCGCTGACAAGCTATGATGGGCCGGGTGCTTACTCGCCTTTCTAGTAAAAATACCCCTTTATGGGGCCCATCTTTGACTTCCCAAAGCACACGTTGAAGCCCCAATCGCCGGCTCCATAGTACTAGCCGCAGTTTTACTGAAACTTGGAGGCTACGGAATGATACGCATAATAATTATACTAGAGCCCCTCACCAAGGAACTCAGCTACCCCTTTATTATTTTTGCCCTCTGAGGGGTAATTATAACAGGCTCCATCTGTTTACGCCAAACAGATTTAAAGTCACTAATTGCTTACTCCTCAGTAAGCCACATAGGCCTCGTTGCAGCAGGCATTCTAATCCAAACCCCCTGAGGCTTTACAGGCGCCCTTATTCTAATAATCGCACACGGCCTGACTTCCTCCGCCCTCTTCTGTCTAGCCAACACAAATTACGAACGCACACACAGCCGGACTATGGTTTTAGCCCGAGGACTTCAAATGGTTTTACCCCTGATAACCGCATGATGATTCATTGCCAGCCTTGCAAACCTTGCCCTTCCCCCTCTTCCAAATTTAATAGGGGAACTAATAATTATTACCTCCCTATTCCACTGATCCTGATGAACAATTGCACTTACCGGAGCTGGAACCCTCATTACTGCAGGCTACTCCTTATACATGTTCCTCATAACACAGCGAGGACCCCTGCCAGCACATATTATTTCCCTCGACCCAACACACTCCCGAGAACACCTACTCCTGACCCTTCATCTCCTCCCCCTAATTCTTCTAATCTCCAAGCCCGAATTAATCTGAGGCTGGACTACCTGTAGATATAGTTTAACAAAAACATTAGATTGTGATTCTAAAAACAGAGGTTAAAACCCTCTTATCCACCGAGAGAGGTTGAAAACAACAAAGACTGCTAATTTTTGCCCCTTGGGTTAAACTCCTAAGCTCACTCGCCCCGCTTCTAAAGGATAACAGCTCATCCGTTGGTCTTAGGAACCAAAAACTCTTGGTGCAAATCCAAGTAGCAGCTATGCACCTCACCCCAGTCATAATAACCACCAGCCTAATTCTCATTTTTTTACTTCTTACATTTCCAGTTCTCACCTCCTTTTCTCCGCGCCCCCTTCCCCCCGACTGAGCCCTAGCCCAAGTTAAAACAGCAGTAAAGTGAGCCTTCTTTACTAGCATCCTTCCCCTCTGCCTTTTCCTCAATGAAGGTGCAGAAACAATTATTACCAGCTGCGCTTGAATAAACACCCATACTTTTGACATCAATATCAGTCTCAAGTTTGATATTTATTCAGTCATCTTCACCCCCGTCGCCCTATATGTCACGTGATCAATCCTGGAATTTGCCTCCTGATATATACACGCCGACCCATACATAAATCGATTCTTTAAGTACTTACTAATTTTCCTCATTGCCATAATTATCCTTGTAACCGCAAATAATATGTTCCAACTATTTATCGGATGAGAAGGAGTCGGAATTATGTCTTTTCTTCTTATTGGCTGATGATACGGCCGCACAGACGCAAACACCGCTGCCCTTCAGGCAGTAATCTACAACCGAGTTGGTGATATTGGCTTAATTTTTGCTATAGCTTGAATTGCGACCTCCCTTAACTCTTGAGAAATACAACAAATATTTACATTATCCAAAGACTTTGACCTGACTTACCCCCTTATTGGCCTTATTATTGCTGCTACCGGCAAATCCGCCCAATTCGGCCTCCATCCATGGCTTCCCTCTGCCATAGAAGGTCCTACACCGGTCTCTGCCCTACTGCACTCAAGCACCATAGTCGTAGCAGGCATTTTTCTCCTCATCCGTATAAGCCCCATGCTAGAAAACAACCAAACTGCCCTGACCATTTGCCTTTGCCTAGGAGCCCTCACTACACTATTTACCGCAACCTGCGCCCTCACCCAGAATGACATCAAAAAAATTGTCGCTTTCTCAACATCAAGCCAACTAGGGTTAATAATGGTTACAATTGGACTTAACCAGCCCCAACTTGCCTTCCTTCACATCTGTACCCACGCATTCTTTAAAGCTATACTCTTCCTCTGCTCAGGGTCTATTATCCACAGCCTAAACGACGAACAAGACATCCGAAAAATAGGAGGCATACACCACCTGACCCCCTTTACATCTTCCTGTTTAACCATCGGAAGTCTGGCTCTCACAGGGGCCCCCTTCTTAGCAGGCTTCTTTTCAAAAGATGCTATTATTGAAGCCCTAAACACATCTTACCTAAACGCCTGAGCCCTCTTCCTCACCCTTCTAGCCACTTCCTTCACCGCTATCTACAGCCTCCGAATTATTTTCTTTGTCTCAATAGGGCACCCCCGCTTCAACCCACTTTCCCCTATTAACGAAAATAATTCAACAGTTATTAACCCTGTCAAACGCCTAGCCTGAGGAAGTGTAATCGCCGGCCTCCTAATCACCTCCAACATCACCCCTCTAAAAACGCCAGTTATGTCCATACCCTTTCTTCTCAAAACTGCCGCCCTCATAGTTACTATTATTGGCCTTCTTACCGCACTAGAACTTGCCTCCCTTACCAATAAACAATACAACCCAACTCCAAAGCTCGCCCCCCATCATTTTTCTAATATACTAGGATTTTTTCCAATAATTATCCACCGCCTCGCCCCCAAACTAAACCTGACTCTAGGGCAAGCCATCGCCTCCCAAACGGTCGACCAAACATGACTAGAAAAAGTTGGCCCAAAAGCAACTGCCTCCCTCAACCTCCCTTTAATCACAACAACCAACAACATTCAACAAGGCATAATCAAAACCTATCTCTCCCTCTTCTTCTTCACCTTCGGCCTAGCTCTTCTACTATTGCTTTATTAAACAGCTCGAAGAGCCCCCCGACTTAAACCCCGTGTTAGCTCCAACACCACAAACAACGTTAACAACAACACTCAAGCCCCTATTACCAAAACACCCCCACCAGCCGAATATATTAAAGCTACCCCTCCAATATCCCCCCGAAAAACCGAAAACTCAGCAAACTCGTCAGCTGAAACTCAAGCCCCCTCATATCACCCCCCTCAAAATAACCCCGCTGCCGCACACACCCCTAAGACATAAGCCACCATTACCCCTAAAACGGGCCAACTCCCCCACCCCTCCGGATAAGGCTCAGCAGCTAACGCTGCCGAATATGCAAACACTACTAATATTCCCCCCAAATAGATCAAGAATAGAATTAAGGATAAAAAAGACCCTCCATGCCCCACCAACACCCCACACCCCATACCTGCTACCGCAACTAGCCCCAACGCCGCAAAATACGGCGAGGGGTTAGAAGCAACCGCTGCAAGTCCCAGCACTAGCCCTAATAAAAAGATAAACATAATGTAAACCATAGTTTCTGCCAGGATTTTAACCAGGACTAATGACTTGAAAAACCACCGTTGTTATTCAACTACAAAAACAATAATGGCCAACCTCCGAAAAACCCATCCCCTCCTAAAAATTGCAAACGACGCACTAGTTGACCTCCCAGCCCCTTCAAACATCTCCGTTTGATGAAACTTTGGGTCCCTACTAGGACTCTGTCTCGCCACCCAAATTCTAACAGGCCTCTTTCTAGCCATACACTACACCTCCGACATCGCCACCGCCTTTTCCTCCGTTGCCCACATCTGCCGCGACGTCAACTACGGCTGACTCATCCGAAATATGCACGCTAACGGCGCATCTTTCTTCTTCATTTGTCTTTACCTCCACATTGGCCGAGGCTTATACTATGGCTCCTATTTATATAAAGAAACCTGAAATATCGGAGTAATCCTCCTCCTTTTAACTATAATAACAGCTTTCGTAGGCTACGTCCTACCCTGAGGGCAAATATCATTCTGAGGCGCCACTGTCATTACAAATCTTCTTTCCGCAGTCCCTTACATCGGCAATTCTTTAGTCCAATGAATTTGAGGCGGGTTCTCCGTAGACAATGCCACCCTCACCCGCTTTTTCGCCTTTCACTTCCTCCTTCCCTTCGTTATTGCAGCTGCAACAATAGTTCACCTTATTTTTCTACACGAAACCGGATCTAACAACCCCGCAGGCCTCAACTCAGACTCCGATAAAATCTCTTTTCACCCTTACTTCTCCTATAAGGACCTACTAGGTTTTGCAGTCCTTTTAATTACCCTCATCGCCCTAGCCCTTTTCTCCCCTAACCTGCTCGGAGACCCCGACAACTTCACCCCTGCAAACCCACTAGTCACCCCGCCCCACATCAAGCCTGAATGGTATTTCCTATTTGCCTACGCCATCCTCCGCTCAATCCCAAACAAACTGGGGGGCGTTCTCGCCCTTCTGTTTTCAATCCTTGTCTTAATAGTTGTACCCATTCTCCACACCTCTAAACAACGAGGCCTAACCTTCCGCCCTATTACACAATTTCTCTTCTGGCTTCTAATTGCAGATATGGCCATCCTCACCTGAATCGGAGGTATACCCGTCGAACATCCCTTCGTTATCATCGGGCAAATTGCATCTTTCCTCTACTTCTTCCTTTTTCTCGTCCTCGCCCCCCTCACCGGCTGATTAGAAAACAAAATCCTTGAATGACGCTGCATTAGTAGCTCAGCGCCAGAGCGCCGGTCTTGTAAACCGGACGTCGAAGGTTAGAGTCCTTCCTACTGCTTCAAAGAAAGGGGATTTTAACCCCTACCCCTAGCTCCCAAAGCTAGGATCCTAACTTAGACTATTCCTTGCCGAGCTCTGCCCTCGATGTAAACGCAGTGCATATATGTATTATCACCATTATTCTATATCAAACATATCCTATATATAAATTCATAAAATTTACGGGGACATAGAATTGTCCCCCACATATTTGCTATGTACATTATAACTAAGGGGTACATAAACCATAACTGATATATTCCAATACAATTTATTTCTCCACTGAACGATAGTTTAAGACCGATCACACCTCTCACATAGTTAAGATATACCAAGTACCCACCATCCTATTCATTAACAATATTTAATGTAGTAAGAGCCCACCATCAGTTGATTCCTAAATGTTAACGGTTCTTGAAGGTGAGGGACAATTATTTGTGGGGGTTTCACTTAGTGAATTATTCCTGGCATCTGGTTCCTACTTCAGGGTCAATGATTGTTATAATTCCCCATACTTTCATTGACGCTTGCATAAGTTAATGGTGGTAATACATACTCCTCGTTACCCACCATGCCGGGCGTTCTTTCCAGCGTGTGGGGGGTTCTCTTTTTTTTTTTCCTTTCATTTGACATCTCAGAGTGCATACAGAAATGACAGACAAGGTTGAACATTTTCCTTGCTTAATGGAAATAGTATGCGTGATATTGGGATGTGATAGAAGAATTGCATAACTGATATCAAGAGCATAAAGTTTAATCAGATATTTAATTTTCTCCTAACTTTCCTATTATCACCCCCGGTTTCTGCGCGTTAAACCCCCCCTACCCCCCCAAACTCCTGAGATCTTTAAGACTCCTGTAAACCCCCCGGAAACAGGAAAAGCTCTAGAAGTGATTTTCGCACTTAATATGTACAGACATGATTATTATATGTATATTGTTTGATGTGTATATTACACTATTGCAATATTGCACAT